GGGAGAATTAAGAATTGGAAAAAAAAATATCGGATTTTTAATGTATTCCATCAATCTAAGTGGAATAAGCAAACTGGATTCCTTGTTGGTTAGTCAAATTCCAACGAAAACCACATAATTGAAAGAAATGAAATGTCCGAATTTGAGATTTATATGATCAATAAACTAAGGTTTTGTTGTTATCGACCATGGAATTCGACAGAAGCAATGAGAAATAGATACGAATAAAGCAGGATTAAGGGGGGAAATAAAAAAATAGTAGAGAAAAGTTATACAAAGTTATATACAAATCACTACCCCCCCCCTTGATATTTCTTTAATTGAATTTCGTTTGATTAGGTCGAAGTTCCTTAAAAACTTCTGCCTTCTTTAAAATATCCTGAACAGTTCCTGTAGGTTGAGCACCCTTTTCAAGGAAATATAGAATAGCAGGAACATTTAAATAAGTTTGATTCTTCAGTGGATCATAAAAACCCACTTTTCGAAGATCTTTTCCTTCTCTTCGGGATCGAACATCAATTGCAACGATTCGATAGACGGCTCATTGGGATAGATGTAGATGAACAATACCCCCCCTAGAAACGTATAGGAAGTTTTCTCCTCGTACGGCTCGAGAAAAAATGATTTGATTCGAAGTTTTGTCTATGTATGGAATTCTAATAAATGACAAATGAGCCTATAAAATCAATTAGACTATGATTTAAGTCTTTTTTTTTTTTTCTTCTTCCTTCCTGAAAATGAAAAAGAAACCATTCGTACTCATAACTCAAGTTGGATAACTCTCAAATAGCTTATAAGGAAAAAATCTTTAATAAATTTCATTTATTGAGTGGTCTTTACCCCCTTTTGTTTGTCTCGTTTAAAATTCTATTTTGATTCTTCAGTCTGATCCAGTTATTGAGACTATCGAGACAATTAAAATGGTGTTTCCTTGTTCTGGGATCCTTTATCTTTGTTTTAAATCATTGGGTTTAGACATTACTTCGGTGCTTCTTAATCCTTTCAAAATGGCAGCAACATACCCTTTTTTGTGATTTCTCTTTCTATCAAAGAATCCTATGGACAGTTGATTCCCGCATGATACACTTTGGATCGAAAACGTTTGATCAATTCCAACAGGTTTTGCTTTTGAATTGGAAACTTGCTCAAATTGGATCCTTTCCATTTCTATATTGAAGATATATTTACGAAGTTGTTCCAATTTATTGATTGGCATTAACCCTAGATCCTTGCCCCCGAGAAATGAATTAATCCTTTCTACTCGAGCTCCATCGTGGACTATTTACAACCCAACAAAAAACAAAAAACGAAGGGTTCGAGTGGAACAGAACAAACGATGTCGAGCCAAGAGCACCTTCATTCCTATATAAAATAGCGGATGTAAAAATCCACAACGGATCTGTCCTTCAAGTCGCACGTTGCTTTCTACCACATCGTTTCAAACGAAGTTTTACCATAACATTCCTCTAATTTGGAACCGGTATGGAATTGATTCAATCATGGAATCATGAATAGTCATTGGTTCAGTTGTACATAGACATCGCGTAATCTATACTTTTTCTTCTATATATGTGTAAAGATTTTTCTGAAAAAGTCTTAGCAAGACACCATCTTTAACATATAAAGAAATAGAAATAGATAAACGAATAAATAAGTTCTTTTTGAGTCTGCAACTTCAAGTGACTCAATAGGATAGATTGACCTATTTCCTACTTTTTGAGTACCAAAGATTCAACTTACAAGGAATCATTCGAAATAGTTTTAATAAATATTTCGAATGGAAAAAGGTTCCTATTTAGACATCATTAAAACATAAGTCTTTTTTTTTAATTGACCCATCACTGATTTCAAATAAATAAATAGATCACAGAAAAGAAGAAAGAAATCCCATTTTTTTCATGAGATGGATAAAAAAACTGATGTAAGGTAAGATTTGAATCTTTATTCTTTTCATCTGATTGCGAAAATCAAAATCGAAAAAATAGAGAGGGGTTTTCGTATCTATCAGATAGACTCAACAATTGTCACTGTTATAGATATTCTATAATACTTAATTTAACTAATTTTAGTTTAAAAAATTTAAGGGATCCCAAACCTTTTTCACAAAAACCGAAAGACTATTGTCATTGAAATAGAACGATACATATAAGCTAAACATTTCCTCATTTTATATGTATTTTGTTTACCATGGGGTTGAGTAATATTTCAATAATCGAATCTTGTCATAAAGTGAATAAAATGGATAGGATAAATCACCCCTGCCTCAATCCAATCGTTACATAGATTTACAATTCTTCATTATAGCCAAACAAAAAAAATACCTAAATAAAATAAAAAAATGAGATTCAAAGAAAATACATCGGTTCCATAACATATATAAATATGTTATTTGATCATTTGTTAATGAGATTTGGACAGATACAGATCTTTAAATTAATACTGATTATCTCCTATCCACTCCCCTATTCTTTCTATGGGAATGATAGAGCATAAAAAAAGGAATCCTGATCCGGTATGGGAAATGACTTGTCTAGTTACAAAGACAAACAATAAGTCCAAATTTAGTCAAGCTTTAGTCTAACCCACTAAGAGACTTAGTCCTATTGATTGAATTTAATTAGTACCAAGAACTCGCTCTTGTTTCGAATTCAGAGATCTCGAAAAAAAATATAATTACTAATTAGACTCCCTCATTTACGGGATAAATAATAAGAGATAGGGAATATAGATTCTTTTGCATCTCGATTCAAAATACATCCATCATTGAAAATTCAAATAGATATGGGATGGAAAGTTTTTCCAAGTAACTAACTTCCCTAAATAGCAAAGGGAATGAACATATGATGAAAAGCCCACCCAACTTTTTTGAATTCAAACTCTTTTGTTTTGATCCATGTTCTCATCTTACCTGATAAAAAATAGATTCAGGTCCAGATGCGTGTCATTTGAACTCGATTCAGTTCAGTTTGTGAAAAAAGATATGATTCATATCAGATATAAAAGAATCACATTCCATCTAAAATTAGACTTTAAACAGAAAGTTGTTAAAGAAAACAATCAATCTTTATTCTAAAATTCTAAAAAAATGGATATGGCTCTGGGACGGAAGGATTCGAACCTCCGAATAGCGGGACCAAAACCCGTTGCCTTACCACTTGGCCACGCCCCATTATCAATTTCTAATCTACACTAAGAAACAATAATATTGTTATTGTTTGTTTGTCAACTCCAGTCCAAATATCTATAGAATAGATTATTACTAGGATTTTAATCCATATAGATATAGAATTCAACTTAATTTATTGATCATTACATATAATTCAATTAAGATATTGTATGAAAGTATGATTTCTTCTATTCTCCTTTGAGAATTGGAGGATTTTTGATTGGGTGGGTTCAAAGAAAAAGAAGGATTTTTTGTATACCTTACTTCCTTTCTTCCTTTTTCCTTATATCAATAACTCAATCAAAATGCAATTATCTCCAAGAACAAAATGTCTGTTATGCTTAATATCTTTAGTTTGATCTGTATTTGTCTTAATTCTGCCCTTTATTCGATTTATTCGAGTAGTTTTTTCTTCGGCAAATTGCCCGAAGCCTATGCTTTTTTGAATCCAATCGTAGATGTTATGCCAGTCATACCTGTGTTTTTTTTTCTCTTAGCCTTTGTTTGGCAAGCTGCTGTAAGTTTTCGATGAGATCCTTAATAATATCCTAGAAAATTCATGATTTCTTCGAGAAAAAATTCTCTAACAATTGATAAAATCAGATAAGTTTTAGAGTCTGAACCCTCGATTCACACATTGAAATTCTTGGATAGTCGCCATAAATCCGGCTTACCCCATTTCCTCCTTTTTTTGACCCTTTTCCAGTGAAAGACCCTAACCCTATAATATTAGTATATTAGGGTCTCCCACAATATCCAATTTGGATATGAAAGAAATTTTTGTTAATGAAAAACTCTTATTCCAAATGAATTTCTGACAATTCATTTCTATTTCTAGAAAAACTTCATTTCTTGGTGTCAAAATAGGATATGTGGTAGAAAAATGGAAGATCTATTCTCTTTTTTTTTTCCAAAAAAATCATCTTGGAGATTGTGTAATGCTTACTCTGAAACTCTTCGTTTATACCGTAGTGATATTTTTTGTTTCTCTCTTCATCTTTGGATTCCTATCTAATGATCCAGGACGTAATCCTGGACGTGAAGAATAAAATCCAAAGGGTTTTTCCTTGGTTAATTTTCCAATTTTCTTAGGATTTTATCTATTCCACACGTTTAACTAAGATTTGAAAAATTTGAAAAAATAAATAAATCAAGTCATCAACGGAACCGGAAAGAGAGGGATTCGAACCCTCGGTACGAATAACTCGTACAACGGATTAGCAATCCGACGCTTTAGTCCACTCAGCCATCTCTCCCAATTGAAAAAGAGAATTACTACATTACACATAATGTAAGGAGTCTTTCTTTCTCTATTCTATAGAGATATACAAATCAGGAATTTCTTTTAGATTAGATAAAGGAAGGGCTCGAACGAGCCTATAAATAAAAATAAAGAAAAAAAAGAAGACATCTTTGTGTTGATTTTGTTCGAAAGGCCCTTCTTATTCTGATGGCCTGGCCTGGTCAGTACCTAGCCGGGCCCCTTTTTTTGTTCCAACGAATTATAGATAAATAATGATTTATTTGATTTGAAATCCAAAATGCTTGTTATTTATTATATTCAATTGAATAGAAAATATTCAAGCAACAACAAAAAGAAGAAAGACTATTTACATTCTTTTTATTTTTCTATTTGAATTTTAGTTTCATTTTCGGAACTAAAAAAGAAACTATCGATTTTTACACAATGCATTTTTCTGTTATGATTTTAGTGTTTTTTTTGATCCTAGCTATCAAAACTTCTTCAGCAAAAGATAAAACTTTAGTTATTTAATTTAAATTAAATGAACCCTCCTTTCAGAATCTCATTAAATTTTAAATCCCCCCCACGAAA